ATAAAGTAAGCTAAAATAAATAAGCTAGTGGGCTCATACCCCAAAAATGATAATTATTCCTTTATTAATTAATATACTAAATATAATTCTTTTTTGAATTTTAGGAATATCTATTATTATAAGATTTTCAACTAACTCTTGATTTTCATTTTGAGTTTCAATAGAAATTAATATAATAGTTTTTATTCCTTTAATAAATTCAAAAAATTTTTTGTCCTGTAATAGCATAATTAGTTACTTTATTATTCAATCTTTAGCTTCATCAATATTTTTAATTTCTTCAATTCTATACTCTATTTTTACTACTCCAATATTTTTATATATTATTGTTTTAACCATTTTAATTAAAATTGCTTCCGCCCCTTTCCATATATGATTTCCTCAAATTAGAGAAAATATTTCAATAAAATCTTTTTTTTTATTATCCACTTTTCAAAAAATAATTCCTCTTCAAATTCTAGCTAATTTTAATAACCAAAAAATTATTGTTTTTATTATCTTATCTGCGGTAATTGGAACTTTAGGAGGCTTTAACCAAACCTCTCTTCGAAAAATTCTAGCTTTTTCATCTATTGCTCATTTAAGCTGAATAATAACCTTAATTTTAATTAATCAACATTTTTGAATTATTTACTTTATGTTATATTTAACAATTCTCTTAAAAATCATAATTTATTTAAAAGTTAATTTTATTAATTCAATTAATAATATTCATATAAAAAAAATAACTGAACAAAATAAATTTCAATTTTTTTCTTCTTTTATATCTTTAGCAGGTCTTCCCCCTTTTATAGGTTTTTTTATAAAAATATTCAGCATTTTAATTATTATTAATAAAATTCCATGAATTTTACTTATTTTAATTCCCTCTTCGTTAGGTAATATATATTTTTATACTCGAATTATATTTCCAATAATTATATTTTATAATTCTATTTTTAAAAATTATAATAATTTTTCTGCTAAAACTTTATTTTTTTTCTTTTTTAATTCTTTATTTTTAATTATAATTTTTCCTTTTATTCAAATATTATAAGATTTTAAGTTAAAAAAACTATATGCCTTCAAAGCATAAATTAAACTTTGAAATTTAAATCTTAGATAATTTCTTCTTTAAACTTGCAATTTAATATTTTATTATAAAATATAAGATTAAAAATGGCAAAAGAATATAATTCATTAATAAATTTACAATTTATCACCTTTATCGGCCATTTTACCGCGATGACTTTTTTCAACAAATCATAAAGACATTGGAACAATATATTTAATTTTTGGAAGATGAGCCATAATAGTGGGTATATCTATAAGAATTCTTATTCGAACTGAACTTGGGCAACCTGGGTCATTAATTGGTAATGACCAAATTTATAATGTTATTGTAACCGCCCATGCTTTTATTATAATTTTCTTTATAGTTATACCAATTATAATTGGGGGATTCGGAAATTGATTAGTCCCTTTAATATTAGGTGCTCCTGACATAGCTTTCCCTCGAATAAATAACTTAAGATTTTGATTACTCCCTCCCTCTATTTTTCTCTTATTAAATTCATCTCTTGTAGAAAGCGGAGCAGGAACAGGGTGAACTGTTTACCCTCCTTTATCTTCAAATATTGCTCACTCAGGAGCATCGGTTGACATAGCTATTTTTTCCCTTCATTTAGCTGGTATCTCATCTATTTTAGGGGCTATTAATTTTATTACCACTATTATTAATATACGATCTAATGCCATAACTTTAGAACGAATACCCTTATTTGTTTGATCAGTTTTAATTACTGCTATTCTTCTTCTTTTATCCCTCCCTGTACTAGCAGGAGCTATTACTATACTCTTAACAGACCGAAATTTTAATACTTCATTTTTTGACCCTAGAGGAGGAGGAGACCCTATTCTTTACCAACACTTATTTTGATTTTTTGGCCACCCAGAAGTTTATATTTTAATTTTACCTGGCTTTGGAATAATTTCTCATATTATTTGTTTTCATGCAGGAAAAAAAGAACCTTTTGGAAACTTAGGTATAATTTATGCTATATTAGCAATTGGTTTTTTAGGTTTTATTGTATGAGCTCACCACATATTTACAGTAGGCATAGATGTAGACACTCGAGCATATTTTACAGCAGCCACTATAATTATTGCTGTTCCCACAGGAATTAAAATTTTTAGATGATTAGCTACCCTTCATGGTTCTAACATTGAATTTAATTCTTCAATTTTATGAACATTAGGATTTTTATTTCTTTTTACCTTAGGAGGTTTAACTGGAATTATTTTATCAAACTCATCTATTGATATTATTCTTCATGACACCTACTATGTAGTAGCCCATTTTCATTACGTGCTTTCTATAGGGGCAGTTTTTGCAATTATAGGATCAATTACTCATTGATTTCCATTATTTTTTGGATTAAATATAAATTCTCTATGGTTAAAAATTCAATTTTATACAATGTTTGTAGGAGTTAATTTAACATTTTTCCCTCAACATTTTTTAGGTCTAAGAGGAATGCCTCGACGATACTCTGACTACCCAGATTTTTTTACTAAATGAAATATAATTTCTTCACTAGGTAGAATAATTTCAGCTATTAGTGTAATTTTTTTCATTATAATTTTATGAGAAAGAATTGTTTGCAAACGAATTATTATAATTTCCCAATTTTCTAACTCATCTCAAGAGTGACAAATTAATTTTCCCCCTTCAGAACACACATTTAATCAAAATAATATTTTAATTAAAAACTAATGACAACATGATCGAACATTATATTTTCAGATAGAAATTCTCCAATTATAGAGCAAATAATTTTTTTTCATGATCATTCTATACTTATTATTATAATAATTACAATTGTTACTTTTTACATAATTTCTAACATTTTATTAAATACTTTTACTTCACGATTTTTAATAGAAGGACAAGAAATTGAAACTGTTTGAACTATTATTCCAGCAATTACTTTAATTTTTATTGCTTTCCCTTCCTTACGATTATTATATCTTCTTGACGAATCATTTTCTTCTTCTATTACAATTAAAGTTATTGGACATCAATGATATTGATCTTATGAATACTCAGATTTTAATATTGACTTTGACTCATTTATAATCCCTACCTCTGATATAACGCTTAATAGCTTCCGACTATTAGAAGTTGACAATCGCCTTGTTGTTCCTTTTAATATAAACATTAAATATATAATTACTTCAGCTGACGTCCTTCACTCATGAACAATTCCATCACAAGGAATAAAAATAGATGCCGTTCCAGGACGTCTTAATCAATTATCATCATTATCTAACCGCCCTGGTTTATTTTTTGGTCAATGCTCTGAAATTTGTGGAGCAAATCATAGATTTATGCCAATTACTTTAGAAGTTACTTCAATTAATAATTTCATTAAATGATTAAAAAATTTTTCATTGAATGGCTGAAAATTTAAGCAATGGTCTCTTAAACCAATTTATAGTATTTATACTTTCAATGAAATAAACTAGTTAAATAAATAACATTAGAATGTCATTCTAAAATTACAATTAAGTGTTTATTAATCCCACAACTTTTCCCAATAAATTGAATACTTATAACTACTGTTTTTTGTTTTTTATTTATTTTTATTATAACTTTAACTTTTTTCTTTCCAATAAATATTATTCAAACAACTTTTATTAATAAACGTAAAAATAATAAAATATTTAAATGATAATAAATTTATTTTCAATTTTTGATCCCTCCACTTCATCTATATTAAGCATAAATTGAATTTCTATTTTAAGAATAATTATTATTCCTACCCCATTTTGAATTACACCCTCACGGGTTCAAATAATTTGAAAAAAAATATATAATTTTATTTCAATTGAAATAAAAGCCAACTTATCTAACAAAAACCAAAAATTTCTATTTATTTTAATTTCTTTATTTACAATTATTATATTATCAAATTTATTTGGTTTAATCCCTTATGTATTTACCCCTTCAAGCCACATTTTATTTTCTATAGCCTTTGCTTTCCCTATTTGAATTTCATTAATGTTTTATGGCTGAATTAATCATTTTAATAAAATAATAACTCATTTGGTTCCTATAGGTTCACCAGCTATACTAACTGTTTTTATAGTTTTAATTGAAACTATTAGTAATCTAATTCGCCCAATTACTTTATCAGTGCGATTATCTGCAAACATAATTAGAGGACATTTATTAATTCATCTACTTACATCAATTCCTTATAACTCCAATTCAATATTTATTATAATCTTCCCTATTATAATTGCTTTAATATTCTTAGAGTCAGCTGTAGCTTTAATTCAAAGATATGTTTTCATTACTCTTGTATCACTTTACACCAATGAAATTTAAACCAATGATATTTCACCCTTTTCACATAGTTGACAAAAGACCTTGACCTTTAACTAGAGCTATTACCACCCTTACTATAATAATTAGAATTATTCATATACTTCACTTTAAATTTTCTTACATAACTTTTTTTTCTTTAATTCTTCTTCTTCTATCAATAATACAATGATGACGAGATGTTTCCCGTGAAGCATCATTTCAAGGTAATCACACATCAAACGTTATCTGAGGTTTAAAATTAGGAATAATTCTTTTTATTGTTTCTGAAATTTTTTTTTTTATTTCATTTTTCTGAGCATTTTTTCATAGAATATTATCCCCTAATATTGAATTAGGAAGCATCTGACCCCCTCAAAACATTATTCCTTTCAACCCTTTTGAAATCCCTCTTCTTAACACCACTATTTTAATTTCCTCAGGAATTTCAGTATCTTGAGCACATCATAGATTAATAAACAATAACTTTAACGAAACATATAAAGCTTTATTAATTACAATTTTATTAGGAATTTTATTTACTATTTTACAAGCTTGAGAATATTCACAAGCTCAATTTTCTATTAGAGATAGTATTTTTGGCACTACTTTTTTTGTTACAACAGGTTTTCATGGGCTTCACGTAATTATTGGTACTACATTTTTATTTATTACATTAATTCGAATTAATAAAAATCAACTTTCATCTTCCCATCATTTTGGGTTTGAAGCAGCAGCATGATATTGGCATTTTGTAGATGTAGTTTGATTATTTTTATTTACATTCATATATTGATGAATTTACTACTATATTAGTATAAAAAATTACATATAATTTCCAATTATAAAATCTTATTTGATATAGTAATTAAAACAATAACAATTTTAATTATTCCTTTAATTATTATAATTATTTCTATAACTTTAACTAAAAATAAATTTTTAAATAAAGAAAAATTATCCCCATTTGAATGCGGATTTGACCCATTTTCTGTTTCACGTATATCATTTTCTTTAAAATTCTTCATAATCGCTGTTATTTTTTTAATTTTTGATATTGAAATTATTTTAATTCTTCCTTTCCCTTTTATTTTAAGAAAAAAAATAATTTATCCAATTTCCATTACAATTGTTATAATAATTATTTTAATAGGTTTATTATATGAATGAAATAAAGGCATACTTGAATGAATAAAATAGAAAAGTATTTAAATTAATAAAATCTAATTTGCATTTAGAAATTGGTTATTCCCTTTTCTAAATTTAAAATAAAGCGATTAACTTGCAATCAGTTTCGACCTGATCCTAGAAAAAAAAATTCTATTTTTTAATAGAAGCCAAAAAATTAAGAGGCTATTCACTGTTAATGAATTCATTGTATTTACCTATTAAATATATATATTATTTATTAAGATTAATTAAATTAGACTTCTAATCTAATAAAAATGATTTTATCATTTAATCTTTTTTTTTATAGTGTAAATAACACATAACATTTTCATTGTTAAAATGATTTTTTAATCTAAAAATTTTCCTCAAAACTTTTTTCTTTACATTTTCAGTGTAATATTTTACCTATAAACTATGAGAAAAATTAAATTATTACTAAAACAATAATAATATATCTTACTAAAATTAGTAATATTGAATTCAAATAATTATTTTGGAACCATTCTCTTATATTCCCTCCCTTTTTTATTAAATTAAATATTATTCTAGGACCAAATTCTTCCATCCATATTCAATCGTATTCTCTATATTTTCTTATTTTTTTATAAAAAAATAAGAAAATATAACTAGTTAAAAATGACATAAATCATATTCTACTTAAAAACCTATAAATATTTCCTATTCTAAATCCTTTAATTTTATTAATATATACAATAAAAAACATTATAATTATAAACATAATTAAAAACAAATTTAATAATTTTGAAAAATTTGATAAAACAATCAATTCTTCATAAGAAAACATTAGTCATCTTAACATATTTCCTAATGAAATTACTATTAATCTTAATATATAAATCGGAAAAATTATTTTTTTATCTAAATCTACACTATAATATAAATTTATTATAATTCCTTTTCACACAACATAATATAATATTCGCATACAATATATAACAGTTAATCCTGTTCTTACAATTAATAATAATAAATAAATTATATTTCCCCTTCTTATATATACATACTCTAAAATTAAATCCTTAGAATAAAACCCTCCCATAAAAGGAAACCCAAACAATGAAACTCTTGCTAATCCTATACAACCACAAATTAAAGGTCTATAAGAAAAAAAGTTTCCTAAATAACGTAAATCTTGAATTCCCCTTATATTATGAATTACCAATCCAGCACATAAAAATAATATAGACTTAAACATAGCATGTATTAAAAGATGAAAAAAAGCAAATTCTATTTTTCCTAACGATAAAATTATTATAATTAAACCTAATTGACTTAGAGTAGAAAAAGCAATAATTTTTTTAAAATCCATTTCTAAATTTGCTCCAACACCCGCCATAAATAAAGTTAAACTAGAAAAAAAAAATAAAATTTCAGAAAATAATCCAATTTTAAATAAAAAATTAAATCGAATTAATAAATAAATCCCAGCAGTTACTAAAGTTGATGAATGAACTAAAGAAGAAACGGGTGTTGGAGCAGCCATTGCTGCAGGTAATCAAGATGAAAAAGGAATTTGAGCACTTTTAGTTATCCCAGCAGTAATTACCAAAATCCCACAAAATAAATATATTTTATTATATATAACTATATCATAACAACCAAAATTTATCAAAAAAGCCAAAGCTAATAAAATAGCTACATCCCCCACACGATTTCTCATTACTGTAATTATTCCTGAATTATATGAATCTTTACTTTGATAATAAATTACTAATAAGTAAGATACTAATCCTAACCCATCTCATCCCAAAATAATTATAATTATATTAGGACACAAAATTAATAATACCATTGACAAAACAAATAACAAAACTATTAAACAAAAATAATTTTTATTTTCTTCCATAAATATATAACTATCACTATAAATAATAACTATAGAAGAAATAAATAAAACAACAAAAAGAAATAATATAGAAATTCAATCCACTAAAAAATAAACTTTTATTTCTAAATTTATTAATGAATATAATATATACTCAATTACAAAAACCTTTCTTAAAAAAACAACAATTAAAAATAAATATATTACTAAAAAACTTAAAAATATTAAAAAAAAACCTCATCTTATAAAAATTGCTTAATGTAATAACATCTATAATTCCACAAATTATTATTTTTAAAAATAAACTAATTAAGCAAATTCAAGTTAAAAAACATTCCATTTTTAAAAGCCAAACAATTATTGGAAAAAAATGAAATATTATAATTATAAATTCACGTATTTCAATTATTTTACTAGAAAAAATTCCTCATCCCTCCCCATGTTGAGTATAACTATATATATATAAAGAATAACCAGCTCTTACAAAAGAAATTACACCTAAAGGTAATATTAATCAAATTCTATATTTTATTAACCTACCCATTAAAAAAATTTCTCCAAATAAATTTATACTTAATGGAGCAGATATATTAGCAACTCTCATTAAAAATCATCATAAAGATAAATTAGGAAAAATTTTTCCAATTCCTTTTAATAATATAATCCTTCGAGTAAAAACCCGCTCATATATAAAATTAGCTAAACAAAATAAACCAGAAGAACATAATCCATGTCCAATTATTAATAACAAACTTCCGTAGGATCCCCAAAATCTTATCCTTAATCTTCCTCTTAATACAACTCCCATGTGACACACAGATGAATATGCAATTAAAGCTTTCACATCAACTTGAAATAAACATATTACACCAATAAATATTCCTCCTATTAAAGACAATACAACAATTAAATCCCCTATTTCTATTAACTCCTTTATATAAATTCTATTAAATCGATATAACCCATAAATTCCCAACTTTAATAATACAGCTGCCAAAATTATAGAACCAGAAATTGGGGCCTCAACATGAGCCTTAGGTAATCATAAATGTAATATAAACATAGGAACTTTAACTAAAAACCCCAAAACTATCAAATAAAACCCATAACCAATACTATACTCCATTATTCTTATATAAAAATAATTCAAACCCAAACCCCCATTTATTATTATAATTACTAACAAAGGATATGATCCAAATAATGTATATAATAATATATATATTCCGGCTTGAAGCCGCTCTGGTTGATTCCCCCAATTAAAAATAATTAAAACAATTGGAAATAAAACTCTTTCAAAAAAAAAATAAAAACTTAATAAATTTAATGAAAAAAAACATATAAATAAAAAAAATATTATTAAACTTACATATATTATAAATATTTTATTATTTCATAATTCATCTAACCCTCTAGATATTATTATTAAATAAATTATTCAAATAGTTAATATTATTAAACCTATTCTTATTAAGTCTCCCCCCAACATTACTCTTTCATAAAAAACTCAACCCTTTATAAAACTAGAAAAAAAAAAAAAAAAAAAAATTATTATAGTTCACATTATTATATCTAAACCTGACAACTTTTTAACAAAACAAATTATTATTAAAATTATTATTAAAATTTTTAACATTTTATTAAAATTATTGATAATAATTTATCATTACCATAATAAAAATTTATTGAAACTAACATTCCTAACCCCAACCTAGCTTCACAAACAATAATAATTAAATAAAGAATAATTTTAGTTAAAGAAAAAAAAATTAAATAAAAAGCTATTAATATAAAAATGGCTAAATATATATATTCAAAACATAACAAAATAATTATTACATGACTTCGATTCATAAGCAAAACCAATAAACCTACTATATATATTATAAATGAAATTTCTAACATTAATTACATTTATTTAATGTTATAATAATTTAACTTAAAATGTTGGTTTTGTAAACCAAAATTGATTTAATCTTATAACTTCAGAAAAGAAAACCTCTTTAAATCTCCAAAATTTATGTACTATATAATACTATTTTCTGAAATACTATTATTTTTTAATTTTTTAATTTTATCTTTTTTTTTATTTAACCATCCAATAACCATACTAATTATTATTATTTCAACAACTATTATAATTTCTATTTTAACAATAAAATTTTTAAAAATAATATGACTATCATTAATTTTAATTTTACTAATTCTTGGAGGAATACTTATTCTATTTCTTTATTTAATTAGACTAATTCCTAACAAAAAAATAATTCTTAAAAAAAAAATATTACTTTTAATTACATTTAGTGTAATTATTAATATTAACCTACTTAATCAAATTTCTTTACCTTCTATTACCCTAAACAATTTATTTTTCTCTCCTTCAATTAGATGGCTTTTATTTATAATAATTTATTTATTATTAACATTGATTGTAGTAATAATAATTATTGAATCTTCTAAAGCTCCTATAAAACTTTATAAATAAACTAATGAATAATTTTAAAATTATTAATCCTATTATTAATCTTCCTACTCCATCTAATATTTCATATATATGAAATATAGGCTCTCTATTAGGAATATGTCTTGGAATTCAAATTATTACTGGATTATTTCTAGCAATAAATTTTTCAAGAGACGTTTCCACAGCATTTAACATAATTAGCCATATTACACGAGATGTAAACAACGGTTGAATAATTCGATCAATTCACGCTAATGGAGCCTCATTATTTTTTATTATAGTTTATCTTCATATTGGTCGAGGAATTTATTACTCTTCTTTTTTTTTTTTTAAATTGTGGGCCTCAGGCTTAACTATTCTCTTTATACTAATAGCTACAGCTTTTTTAGGTTATGTTCTTCCTTGAGGACAAATATCCTTTTGAGGAGCAACAGTAATTACTAATCTTTTAACCGCAATTCCTTACGTAGGAACTATAATAACTCAATGAATTTGAGGGGGATTCTCCGTTGATAATAGAACATTAAATCGATTTTTTTCTCTTCATTTTTTACTTCCTTTCATAATTGCTGCCATAGTTGTTGTTCATATTTTATTATTGCATGAAAAAGGCTCATCTAATCCTTTAGGTATTAATCTTAATATAGATAAAATTCCTTTCCATCCATATTTTACTATTAAAGATGTCAACATAATATTAATTGTTTTATTTATATTTTCTATTGTTGTTATAATTTACCCTTATTTATTAACTGATTCAGAAAATTTTATTATAGCCAATCCTTTAGTAACTCCCCCCCATATCCAACCTGAATGATATTTTTTATTTGCATATGCCATTTTACGCTCAATTCCTAATAAATTAGGAGGAGTAATTGCCTTAATTTTTTCAATTCTTATTATTATTACTCTACCTTTAACTATAAATAACAAATTTTCTTCTTTTTATTTTTACCCACATAAAAAATTTATATTTTGATTGTTAGTTAATACTTTTATTCTTTTAACTTACTTAGGTGCTTGTCCTGTAGAAATACCTTTTATTTTAATAAGCCAAATTCTTACCGTAATTTATTTTAGATTTTTTGTTCTTATTCCTTTAATTTAGATTATTTAACTATAATAAGTATATATTTTGAAAATATAAAAAAGAAAATTTTTCTAATAATCTTTTTTTTCTAAAATTGATACAAATCAGCCCCCTAAATACAAATTTTAAAAAAAAGTTTATCATTACTATTAAAATTCTAAAAGGTAAAATTACTTTTCAAGCTATTATTATTAATTTATCATAACGATAACGAACAAGAGTCCCCCGTACTACTACAAATAATATTATAATAATTATAGTTTTAACAAACAAAATTCCTCTCCCCCCCATAAATAAATAAGACCTAACTAAACTAAAAAAAATTATATTACCGTATTCAGCTATGAATAATATAGCAAAACTTCAAGAACCATACTCAATATTAAACCCCGAAACTAACTCAGATTCTCCTTCTGATAAATCAAAAGGAGAACGATTAGTCTCAGCAAAACAAGTAATTAACCAAATAATAAATAATCTGATATATCCAAACAATAAATAAAATTTTTCTTGAAATTCCAATACTTTCTCAATATTAAACCTCTCACAAAAAAAAATTATTCTAATTAAAATTATAGCTATTCTTACTTCATAAGAAATAACTTGAGCTACACCCCGATATGCCCCTAACAAAGAATATTTAGAATTAGAAGATCACCCCCCTCACAAAATTACATAAACACTTAAACTAGAAACACACAATATAATTACTAAACCATATTCATAAAAAAATTGATTATAATCTCAAAAATATAAAAATCATAATACCATTATTAAAACTAATGCTAACATTGGAGAAAATAAATATATTAATGTATTAATATACAACATAAAATTTATTTCTTTCCCAAAAAGTTTAATAGCATCTCTAAAAGGTTGAAATAAACCTCTTACTCCAACCTTATTAGGCCCTTTTCGCAAATGAACATAACCTAAAATTTTCCGCTCCATTAAAGTAAAAAAAGCAACTCTGACTAATACACATACAATTAAAAAAACATATCTTAAATAACATAACATTATTAAAGGGAAATCCATAAAGGAAGCTTAAATTCCTCGCAATAATTCTGCCACTTTAATATTTAATATACTAATTGGAAGCCCATCCTCAAATTCTAAAATTGATACATTATATTATGCTAAATTAGTTGAGTAATTATATTATATATAATATAATTACTTTACTTACTTACCTAATTACCTTTTATTTCTTTATTTTTTAACCTTTATAAAGAAATAAAAGGTAAGCTAAATTAATTTCATTTCTATGCGTCATCTTTATATATGTAATTGAATATATATAAGTTCTTATATTTTCCGCCGGCGGAAAATTTGTTATATTTCAGGTATATAAAGTGAAGCCACACTTTCTTCTTCAAACTTTTGTGTTACGAATCACATATAGATGAAACTATGTCTTAAATTAAAATTCTTTCAGTATACTTTAATTAGATAAATTAAATTAAATTCATATTACGTGCCCCTTATCAAATAAAATAGATGTAATCATACTTTCTTTAGAAATTATTACGTTTTTTTACTTTTTTTATTAAAAATAATCTCTTAAAAATTTCTAAAACAAACACAAAATAATAATATATTATTTTAATTTTTTTTTTTAATAAATAATTATTTTTTAAAATTCCTTTCGTACTAATTAAAAAATATTCTAAATAAAGATAGAAACCAACCTGGCTTACGCCGGTCTGAACTCAGATCATGTAGGAAATTAAAAGTTGAACAAACTTCTTTATTTAACTTCTTCATTAAATAAGTATCCTAATCCAACATCGAGGTCGCAATCAATTTTATCAATATGAGCTATCCAAAATTATAACGCTGTTATCCCTAGAGTATTTTATTCATTTAATCAATATTATTGGATCAAAATTTAAATTATTTTACAAAAAGATTCTTATTCTTTTTTAGTCGCCCCAACTAATTATTTTTATTATTAAAAATAATAATAAAAATAATAAAATTCATAGGGTCTTCTTGTCCCTTAAATTTATTTTTGCCTCCGCACTTAAAAAGTTAACTTCTATTTTTATTAAAAAGACAGAATTAAATTGTTATACCATTCTCTTAGCGCTCATTTAAAGCCTTATTTCAATACCTTCGTATAGTCAAAATACCACAGCAATTTAATAAATTTCATTGAGCAGATAATACATTTTATTAACACAAAATGAAATGTTTTTGATAAACAGCCAACTTAATAAAACTTTTGCCGAATTCCTTTTTAATAATTTTATTTAAAAAATTATTTATTTAAATAAAATTTATTATTTTATTTTCTTATACTAATTTTTTCATAATTTTATAAATTTATAATTAAATTAATTACTAAATAAAATCAAACTACTTTTTACATTAAATAATTTTTTATTACAAAAATAAGAAAATGTCATTCCTTATTTAAATTTTAAATCTTAATTATAATAAATTAAACAAGCTTATCCCTATTTAATTTCTCTATACTTATTAAACAAAAACCATTTAATTTATAGATAGATATAAAATCTTTTTTTAATAACCAGATATCATTATTTTTGAAAAAAATTTCATTTCTATTTTTACATTAATTAATTTTTTAAAACAAATTAAATCTTTATATAAAATAGATCAAAATAATTTCGGGAAGTATAAATTTTTAATTTTTTTTAAAAAACCCTTATGCAAAAGGTACATAAAAATTACTTTTTAAATTTTAACTTATTAAATTTTTCAACTCCCCTTTTCAGTTCCATAATATAATTTTATTTTTTCTTTAATAATAAATTTATAAAACTTATAATAATAAACTGTTTATTTATATTTTTTAAAAATTGAAATGGTTTAATAAAACTAATTTTCATTGTAAATGAAACATCATTTATGATTTCATCTCAAAAAACACTTTCCAGTATTTTTACTTTGTTACGACTTATCTCCTAAAAGAGAGCGACGGGCGATATGTGCATATTTTAGAGCTTTATTCAATAAAACATAATATTTTCTATTTACTTTTAAATCCTAATACTTTATGTTTCAATTAATTAAATTTATAAAAATCAATGTAATTCACTTCATTCATAACCTTAAGTTGCACCTTGACTTAATTTTCTTTTTATTAATTAAAAATTATAATAATTAATTATTCAATATAATTAATTATAGTGGTATACAAACTGAGCCTAACAAGGTTAAGTAAGATCAAGGGGTTTTATCCATTACAGAGCAAATTCCTCTAAAAAGCTTAAAACACCGCCAAAACTTTTTGATTTCATAAATTTTATCTACTAACAAAATAAAGCTTATAATAATAGGGTATCTAATCCTAGTTTATTAAATAAATTTTTAAGAAACAATTCAAAACAATTTAAAATCTTTTAATTTCACCTATAAAGACTTTTACTAAATTTAATTTTTTTTTCCTTATAAAAAGAAAAAAATTAACTTGCTTGTATAACCGCGGCGGCTGGCACAAGCATCGCCAAGTTTAAAAATTAATAACTTATTTCTTATTTAAGAAATTAAGAAAAAAATTTCTTCTATAATTTACTATTTTATAAATTTAATATATAAAGACTATTAAAAACTTTTTTTAAAAAAACCATGTTTAAATTCTACCTAATTACCTTTTATTTCTTTATTTTTTAACCTTTATAAAGAAATAAAAGGTAAGCTAAATTAATTTCATTTCTATGCGTCATCTTTATATATGTAATTGAATATATATAAGTTCTTATATTTTCCGCCGGCGGAAAATTTGTTATATTTCAGGTATATAAAGTGAAGCCACACTTTCTTCTTCAAACTTTTGTGTTACGAATCACATATAGATGAAACTATGTCTTAAATTAAAATTCTTTCAGTATACTTTAATTAGATAAATTAAATTAAATTCATATTACGTGCCCCTTATCAAATAAAATAAATGTATTATTACTTTAAAAAGAATTTTATTAACAATACTTTTATTTAAAAAAATAAAATGCCTGAAAAAAGGGTTATCTTGATAGGATAAATTATGTGTTTTATTTCACTTTTATTAGTTTTATATTAGTTTTAATAAAATTAATTATTTCCTATAAAATCAAAATTTATTGTGCCTTACACCAAAAACTAATAATTTTATTT